GTATCCCTGCAGATATTTCTCTTTCTAACCAAACAATTACTAGTACACCTATTGTGATTCCTAATACAGTAGTCAAAATATAGACAAGCATCCATATGATCCCATAGACCTCTTGTAAGGATTCCAATCTGGAAAAAGAATTGATAGCTTGTACTTCTGTTGTATCAATTATCATTTCAACGATCAACTTCTCCCATAATGATATCTATGCTACCTAGTATCGTCATAATATCAGCCAATTTCATTTTTTTAACTAACTGAGGAAGAATTTGCAAATTGATAAAACCGGGTGGGCGAATTTTCCATCTCCAGGGAAAAACACTCTGATCTCCTATCAGAAAAATTCCCAATTCTCCTTTTGGGGTTTCGACTCTTACATAAAGTTCTTGCTGTGATAATTCAAAAGTCGGAGAAGGTTTCTTACTAATGAATCGATAATCAAAATCATTCCATTCGGGATCCCTTACTCTATCAAAGCGTCGGATTTCTAAATTCTCATAGGGCCCCCCTGGAATTCCTTCTAGAGCCTGTTGAATAATTTTTATAGATTCTGTCATTTCGCTGATTCGTACTAAATAACGAGCTAACGAATCCCCTTCTTTTTGCCATTGTACTTCCCAATCAAATTCGTCGTAACACTCATAATGATCAACTTTACGAAGATCCCATTGTATTCCGGAAGCTCGTAGCATTGGTCCTGATAAACCCCAATTTATTGCTTCTTCTCCGCCAATAATGCCTACTCCTTCAACTCGTTCTAAAAAAATAGGATTCTGTGTAATAAGCTTTTGATATTCAGCAACCCCTGTTAAAAAATAATCGCAAAAATCTAAACATTTATCTATCCAGCCATGAGGTAGATCAGCAGCTACTCCTCCGAGACGAAAATAATTATGCATCATTCGCATACCGGTGGCAGCTTCGAATAGGTCATATATCAATTCTCGTTCTCTAAAAATATAGAAGAAGGGGGTCTGTGCCCCAATATCTGCCATAAAAGGGCCAAGCCATAACAAATGCGAAGCTATACGACTCAACTCCAACATAATGACTCTGATGTAGCTCGCCCTTTTAGGTACTTGAATATTGCCTAACTGTTCTGGTGCATTTACAGTTATTGCTTCTGTGAACATAGTAGCTAAATAATCCCAACGTGTTACATAAGGCAAATATTGTATAATTGTTCGGTTTTCTGCAATTTTTTCCATTCCTCTGTGTAAATAACCCAATATTGGTTCGCAGTCAATAACATCTTCACCATCTAGAGTAACGATGAGTCGAAGAACACCATGCATTGATGGGTGGTGAGGACCCATATTGACTATCATGAGGTCTTTTCTTGTAGCTGGTGCAGTCATAGGTTTTTCCCCATTCATTCTTCCATGAATTGCTGAAAGTGAAAAAAAAGAAGTTCATCAAAATTTAAACGATCAAAAAGATTCTTCAAATTAACGAGTTTTTATCTCTCGAATATCCAACTGACCAATTATTTCTTTATAACGTACTCTATTTTTTTTTGACAAATAAGCCAATAGCCGTTGACGTTTTCCCAGAATTTTCCGTAGACCTCTCTGAGATAAATAGTCTTTTTTGTGCAATTCCAAATGTGAAGTAAGTCTCCGTATCTTATTGGTAAAACTGACTACTTGAAATTCAACAGACCCCCTGTTTTCTTTCTTTTCTTCTTGTGAAGTAACGGAAATGAATGAATTTTTGACCATAAAAGAATTTCCTCCTCCTTTTTTTACTTTATAGATATGTAATTTTATCGATCAGAAATAATAATGCCAGTAATTTGAATGTGATATACATAATGATCTTAATTTCTTTATCGACTCCTAATTTTATCAATTAAAATGAATTAATTAAATTGGATTCGAATAGGGATACAAAAGGATGGTACGTTTTTGCACTCACAAAAGCGAATAATTTATATTTAAACCGAAAATGAAGAAGATTTTGTTGATTCAATTCACTTTTTATCTAATTGATACTTTATTGACGTATATTAGAATGGGATGTAAGACAAGGTATGTGTACATCTGTTTACTTTCATATACCATATACGGTATAGGATATATAGGAAAAATACGGTATTAACATTAACCAATTTTCAATCGTGGATACATACGTAGTCTTAACATATTGATACGACTGCCATTATTCGTATCAAACCAATAGCGATTCATACAAGCTAAATCTTCTAATCGATAATTCGGCCAAAGAAAGAACTTTAATTGAATTAATTCATTTTTATCACTATCAAGATGTTTACTTTCATCCAAAAATGGACTCCAGTTTTTTACGTTGTTCTCGTTACAAAATACCGGATTTCTATTCACACCATTTCTATTCGTTGAACTGAAACAAATTAAAATTCTCAATTCTCTACGACGTCTAGATGATAAAATATTTTCAGGAACAAGTAAATTCGAATGATTTTTATCTCTATTTCCAGTTATTCTTTGATGTTTTGAAATAGATTCATCAAAATTCTTCTTATCAACATATCCTCGTTCTCGATATCTTTGATTAATTTGTCGTTTACTCTTATGAACCAATGAAATACCTATGGTTTGATACATAATAAATTGTCCATCATTTTTTACAGACAGACGAACCGATTCGATAATCAATATCCCTTTTTTCATCAATTCTGTAAGAGGTAAATTCTTCTGAATCAGCATTATATTCAGACTCATTTCTCTTCTTTGAATAGAGGATATAGTAATTTTTCTTGGGTTTCTCAGTCTAAGCAGGAGACAATATACCTTAATATTATTGATCATTCTTTGATTCAAAGCATCGTCCCATCTCAATTGAAAAAGCAAATATCGTTTCAGGAAGAAATTTAGTTCTGCTTCCGTGTTGCTCTTGTATTGTTTTTTCGTTTTACGTTTTTTCATGTCTGATCGCGCATAATCTTCTTCAATATCTTTTTGTTGGTTTGAGAGAAGGGATCCAAGATTTCTTTGGTTTTGTGCATCTGAACCACGATCTCGTCGATCTGCGGGTTCTTTTTCTTCTTGATTTCGATTCTTTAATTCAAAAGATTTTTTTTCTTCATTCGATGGTATAAAAAAATTCCCTTTTGGCTTTCCATTGACGTTTTTATTTTCACTAACATTTTCATTTATATTCAAATTTAAAAGAAGTAATTTGCTTGGTATAATCCACGGTTTCATTTTATATGCATTATAAAGTAGCACAAATTCGGGGAAGAACCAAAGTTCCAGATTGGATATAGGACAATTTAGTATTTCTTCATTCATTCCCATCCAATCAAAAAAGATTTTTTTATGATTGGGTGGATTGATTTCTAGATCTTGATGAATTGTAAGATAAAAAAGACCTTTCTTATCAATTTTATCAATTATTGGGTAATTATTAGTTCCAATCTTAGTTTTTTTATTACTGTTGGAATCGATCTTGATCCAGGCCTCAATATTGACTTTTTTTCTAAGACAAAACTTGAGAATTTTCCAATCAAAATATTTTCTATCTGGATTTTTTTCCATATACATAATATCACCTCTTCCTAGATAATTATTGATAGGAATACCCCCCCATTTATCAAATAATTTGCCTTTAGGTGTGTTGTAATTATAAGAAATCTTTTGATTCGTATTTACTTGTAATGGTGATCCATAAACAGAAATATATGAGTTCCTCTTAGTTTCATAATTAATAGATTGATATGATAAAAGATCATATTTAAAGTATTTTTGAAAATTATCTTTTTGATTCGATAATGAATATACTTCAGAATCTTTTTGTTTTTTGTAATAAAGTAATTGGTTTTTTTCATATGAATTCCATTTCTTTAAATCTTTCTTTTGAGCTGTACGACATTGATTGACTCTATTTCGCCATTTTTGTGGGATTAATCTAGACCATCTAATCTGAGATAAATCGTATTGATAATGACCCCTTAACCAGTTTTTCCATTGATTCGCTCCATAACTCCGAAATTTCTTATATCTTAATTCAGAATGAATTATTCCTTGTGTTCCAAAAGAATCCTTTATCCCAGTCTTAAGAAAAAAAGATGTTCCGTGATATTGAAGAACAGATCTTAATTTATCCAAGTGGGTTTGGGATAAATTGTAAAATACATATGCTTGTGACAAGGAGGATAAGTCACAAAAAATAGGTGAATTCCTTTTACTATTACTAATACTAATATTATAAAGTGACTTTTTTCTAGTCGAAATAAAGTGAATTGTATTTTGATTTGTTTTATTAATTCTTTCTTGATTTGTTTCATTAGTGTAAATGTATTTATCAATCATTTTTTTTGTTGATTCAAGAAAAAGTTGTATATTGATTTGGGGAATATTAATGATACACCGAAAGACATCTATGTAGATTCTTTCAATGAAAATTTTTATAAAATAATGTAATTTACTGATTAATCGAGCATTTCTTCTTTTTAATATTTGCCAAATATTTTTTAGTGATTCTAGTCTTTTGGCATTATAAGTTGTTTTGTTAGAATTAATATTTATTCCTGGAGTTACTTTTTTTTTGTCGTTTGTAATTTTTTCTATTTGATTTCTAATTGTGCGTGTTCTATCAGTCAGATCCTTCAGTTTTTTTTCTGTCAGGGAATAATTTGTCCAATCTGTAGATCGAATTTGATTAAACGATTCATGAATTATCTGATTGTTGATTATAGAATCTTTTTCTTTTTTAGTTTCACTTAATTCATATACTTCTCTCAATCTAAATAACAGAATTTGATTTACTTTTGAAAGTACTTTTCTTATTCTTTTTATAAATAGAACACTTTTGATGACCCAATTTTTTGTTTCTTTTGAGACTGTTAGAAAAAAGTTTGTTCTTCCCTTTAAAACTCTTAAAACTAGAAAATATTTCTTTTTCAATTTTGTAATTTTTTTTGTGAGTTCTTTAAAAATGGGTTCAAAAAAAGAAGGTCTTTTTCGGGGAGAACCAAAAGGAAGTTCAGCTTCCATTCCCCAAACCGTTAAAAAACAAAA